GATGAGAATTTTTATTTTAATTGAAAAAAAAATCTTTCTATATAGATAGATATTGAAGTGCTATCTCGGATTCAAAAAAAAAAAAAGAGAATCATTTCTTTCAATACTCACTGATTATTAGTTAACAATCCTAATCCTCATATGCTTAATTCTGATAGGAAATAAAATAGTAAAATAATTATTCATCGAATGACTATTCATCTATTGTATTTTCATCAAATAGGGGGCAGGAAGATTCTATGGAAAAATGGTGGTTCAATTCGATGTTGTCTAACGAGAAGTTAAAGTTAGAACATAGGTATGGTTTAAGTAAATCAATGGGAAGTCTTGATGCTATTGGCCATACCAGTGGAAATGATGAACCCCTTCTAAATGATATGGAGAAAAATTGGAGTGATAGTGTTAGTTATAGTTTCAGTAATGTTGATTATTTATTTGGTATCAGGGATATTTGGAGTTTGATCTCTGATGACACTTTTTTAGTTAGGGATAGTAATGGTGACAGTTATTCCGTATATTTTGATATTGAAAATCATAGTTTTGAGATTGACAATGATAGTTCTTTTCTGAGTGAATTAGAAGGTTTTTTTTCTAGTTTTTTGAATAGGGGGTCTAAGAGAAACAATCACTACTATTATCATTACATGTATGATACTCAATCTAGTTGGACTAATCACATTAATAGTTGCATTAATAGTTATCTTCGTTTTGAAGTCAGTATTAATAGTTCCATTTCAGGTGGTACTGACAATTACAGTGACAGTTACATTTATAATTTCATTTGTACTGAAAATGTAAGTGGTAGTGAAAGTGGAAGTTTTAGTATAAGAACTCGTAATAATGGCAGTGATTTCAATATAAGAGGAAGATCTAATGATTTCGATATAAATAAAAAATACAGACATTTATGGGTTCAATGCGAAAATTGTTATGTATTAAATTATAAAAAACTTCTTAGGTCAAAAATGAATGTTTGTGAACAGTGTGGATATTATTTGAAAATGAGTAGTTCAGATAGAATCGAACTTTCGATTGATTCGGGCACTTGGGATCCTATGGATGAAGATATGGTTTCTATGGACCCCATTCAATTTCATTCAGAAGAGGAACCTTATAAAGATCGTATCAATTCTTATCAAAGAAAGACAGGTTTAACTGAAGCTGTTCAAACAGGCATAGGTCAACTAAACGGTATTCCCGCAGCAATTGGGGTTATGGATTTTAAGTTCATGGGAGGTAGTATGGGATCTGTAGTAGGTGAGAAAATCACTCGTTTGATTGAGTATGCTACTAATCGATCTCTACCTGTCATTATTGTGTGTGCTTCTGGAGGAGCACGCATGCAAGAAGGAAGTTTGAGCTTGATGCAAATGGCTAAAATATCTTCTGCTTCATATAATTACCAATCCACTAAAAAGTTATTCTATGTACCAGTCCTTACATCTCCTACAACCGGTGGAGTAACAGCCAGTTTTGGTATGTTGGGAGATATCATTATTGCTGAACCTAATGCGTACATTGCATTTGCGGGTAAAAGAGTAATTGAACAAACATTGAATAGGACAGTACCCGATGGTTCACAAGCGGCTGACTATTTATTCCATAAAGGCTTATTTGACCCAATCGTACCACGTAATCCTTTAAAAGGTGTTCTAAGTGAGTTATTTCAGCTCCATGGTTTCTTTCCCTTGAATCAAAATTCAAAAAATTAAAGTATAGCACTAGATTCAGTTATTTTGTTTGTAGCGAACAAGTATTTAGTTCATCATAATAAAAAAAAAACTAAGAAAAATGTTCTTTGGTGATATAAGTTACACTTTCTAGTAAGAGTCAGAAGTTTCGGATAATTTTTTTTCTTCCGGATCCAGATCCATTTTTTATCTTACCCCTATTCATGATTAGGTATTATGAACCTCTATCAACAGGATAAAATAAAAAAGTGAATTTCTCTTTCCGAGGAATTCGAATTTTGGGAAAAAAAAAGAATTTTATCTGGCTATCTTACGCATTAATTAAGATAGACAATAATGAAAAAAAAAATAAAAAAAAAAAAAAGAAATATCAAATATGGAAATGAAATAAAATAATTTCTACATCTATCGCATTTTTACTATGAATCCCTGTTTGTTGGATCCTATTATTTAGAGTCGCGAATTCATAATGAACTTCATTTTCATAAGAAAACTCCTTTAAAATAAAAAACTCCTTATTAGATTAGAAAGAAAGATAGAAAGAACATAAGGATGGGAGAAGAAGAATAATAAAATTTGTAAAAGAAGATTACCCTATTTATATTCGTGTAGAAAGATGAATAGGTACACTTAATTTAGTTCTACATTTTTGCACTTATTATCTATCCTTTTTTTTCTTTAAATTGAATATTTTAATATTATTTTTATATTTCAAATTTCTATTTTAATATAAATATATTATTTAGAAATTATATATTTATATATACTTAATTGTTTATATATACTTAGTAGTATAATATTATATAAAATACAATAGTCAATATTACCTAATATTACTTATAATAGATATACTTATCATATCATAAGATATCTTTCTAATAGATACAAATATATAGATACAAATATTAAATCGAGGCACCCATTCTATGACAGATCTCAACTTACCCTCTATTTTTGTGCCTTTAGTGGGCCTAGTATTTCCGGCAATTGCAATGGCTTCTTTATCTCTTCATGTCCAAAAAAATAAGATTGTCTAGATCCAATGGGACCAAATCCTATCAATTTATTTCAACACTGTATCATAATACAGATATTTTTTTAGTGCAATATGGTACGATATGTGGCTCTTTCCACACACAAATGAAAGAACTGTTATGTATGCGGATACATGCTATCTGCATAAATGCATGTATATATATATAGCTGGTTAAAAATGGATCAGTAAATATTTTTAATAGAAGGTCAATGTATCTAACCAATTACTCCACATCAGAATAGTGCTAGTTGATGAAAGTTACTTCGGGATCAAGAAAGGTAAAGTCAAATTTGGGTTATTCTCTCAATTCCAATCGAATGCAACTGGATCTAGTATAGTATGAATTGGCGATCAGAACATATATGGATAGAACTTATAAGGGGGTCTCGAAAAACAAGTAATTTTTGCTGGGCCTGTATCCTTTTTTTAGGTTCACTAGGATTCTTAGCGGTTGGAACTTCCAGTTATCTTGGTAGGAATCTGATATCCATATTTCCATCTCAGCAAATTCTTTTTTTTCCACAAGGAATCGTGATGTCTTTTTATGGGATCGCAGGTCTGTTCGTTAGCTCCTATTTGTGGTGCACAATTTTGTGGAATGTAGGTAGTGGTTATGACCAATTCGATAGAAAAGAAGGAATTGTGTGCATTTTTCGTTGGGGATTTCCTGGAATAAATCGTCGCATCTTCCTTCGCTTCCTTATGAGAGATATCCAATCAATCAGAATTGAGGTTAAAGAGGGTCTTTATCCTCGTCGTGTCCTTTATATGGAAATCAGAGGTCAAGGGGCCATTCCCTTGACTCGTACTGATGAGAATTTTACTCCACGAGAAATTGAACAAAAAGCTGCCGAATTGGCCTATTTCTTGGGCGTACCAATTGAAGTATTTTGAAATGAATTGAACACAATAAAGAATAAATGTTTTCTCGGCATGGGGGAAGGAACTTGCTAATTCCTTTTTTAATACAATTGAAGTCTTTTTGGAATGTTCATTTGAACAAAACATGTTAGATTATTCTATTTCCTCCTTCCTTTGTCGTGGCGACTCCCATAGAATAAACCAAAAAAGCAGGAGGGCGTATATGGAATAACTATAATAAACTATACTATAATAAAGAAGAAAATTAAGAAAAGAAGAAATTTTTGTATACCATTTGTATACCAAAAGTATTTCGTATGCGTATGGATCCCAACTCAATTCTTTTCTACTAGAAAATTTCTACTAGAAAAAAGACTAATCTAAGGCTAATATAATAAGTAAGGATTCATCAAATATATCCAAGATTTATTTCGTAATACGGAATTCATCTCATCTTTTTAGGCCCAAAATTTTGATGATACCTTTTTTCCTTGGTTGTGGCTAGGCGGTGAAACATTTCGAAATAATTAACTGAGGGGGGTTTTCGTTTCTAAATCCGATTCGTTATTTTAAGTGGGTTTTCGAGTATTCATAGAAAGGAACAAATGAAGATGAAATTGCTTCGAATTTGCCCATTCGAATTTGCCCAATTGAGATATCTAGGAATAATATTGATTTTGCATTTTTATCCGAAAAGGGCGAACCCTTATCCCATTTCTATATTCCTTCTAGATCCAAGAACTAAATTCAATTTTGACACAAAAATTGGAATGAATAGACCCATAGGTTCAATACCTTGTTATAGAACTCGTGCTTCAGAGAAATATCATATAGAGTCAACGAATGAAGCAGGTTCATTAACGATTCAATTCACAGATAAAAAATGAAAAAAAAGAAAGCATTGCCTTCTTTCCCATATCTTGTATCTATAGTATTTTTGCCCTGGTGGGTCTCTCTCCCATTTAATAAATGTCTGGAACTTTGGGTTACAAATTGGTGGAATACCGGGCAATCCAAAACTCTCTTGAATATCATTCAAGAGAAAAACGTTCTAGAAAGATTCATAGAATTAGAAGAACTCTTTCTGTTGGACGAAATGATAAAGGAGTACCCGGAGACACATATACAAAAACTTCGTATAGGAATACACAAGGAAACGATACAATTGGTCAAAACACACAATGAATATCATCTCCATATCATTTTGCATTTCTCGACAAATATAATCTCTTTCGCTATTCTAAGTGGTTATTTTATTTTGGGTAATGAGGAACTTGTCATTCTTAATTCTTGGGTTCAGGAATTCCTCTATAACTTAAGTGACACAATAAAAGCTTTTTCGATTCTTTTAGTTACTGATTTATGGATTGGATTTCACTCGACTCATGGTTGGGAACTAATAATTGGTTCGTTCTACAACGATTTTGGATTGGCTCATAACGATCAAATTATATCTGGTCTTGTTTCCACCTTTCCAGTTATTCTAGATACAATTGTGAAATATTGGATTTTCCATTATTTAAATCGTGTATCTCCTTCGCTTGTAGTCATTTATCATTCAATGAATGAATGAAGAACTCATTTGATCTCCTGATATCAATCAAATAAATAAGAATCTTTCTTCCTTTATAAAGAAACCTTTTTGAATCTTACTTAATTCTTTATATTTTATTTCTACCAGTTCAAGGTATTCGTCCTATATTACAGTACAACTATTCCAGTACAATGACAGACTCGTGCATAGGGAACTTTACTAGTTCCCTATCTAATTTATTGTAGAAATTCCGAGATCCATGATTGGACATGCAAAATAGAAATACTTTTTCTTGGGTAAAGGAACAGATGACTCGATCCATTTCTGTATCGATCATGATATATGTAATAACTCGAGCATCCATTTCAAATGCATATCCCATTTTTGCGCAGCAGGGTTATGAAAACCCACGAGAAGCAACTGGACGAATTGTATGTGCTAATTGCCATTTAGCTAATAAGCCCGTGGATATTGAAGTTCCGCAAGCTGTGCTTCCTGATACTGTATTTGAAGCAGTTGTTCAAATTCCTTATGATATGCAACTGAAACAAGTTCTTGCTAATGGTAAAAAAGGGGGTTTGAATGTGGGTGCTGTTCTTATTTTACCCGAGGGATTCGAATTAGCCCCCCCCGATCGTATTTCTCCTGAGTTGAAAGAAAAGATAGGAAATCTGTCTTTTCAGAGTTATCGTCCCAATAAAAAAAATATTCTTGTGATAGGTCCTGTTCCGGGTCAGAAATATAGTGAAATCGTCTTTCCCATTCTTTCCCCCGACCCTGCTACAAAGAAAGACGTTCACTTCTTAAAATATCCCATATATGTGGGTGGGAACAGAGGAAGGGGTCAGATTTATCCTGATGGTAGCAAGAGTAACAATACAGTCTATAATGCTACATCAGCAGGTATAGTAAGCAAAATAGTACGTAAAGAAAAGGGAGGATATGAAATAACCATAGTTGATGCATCGGATGGACGTCAAGTGGTTGATATTATACCTCCAGGACCAGAACCTCTTGTTTCAGAGGGTGAATCCATTAAGCTTGATCAACCATTAACAAGCAATCCCAATGTAGGAGGGTTTGGTCAGGGAGATGCAGAAATAGTGCTTCAAGATCCATTACGCGTCCAAGGCCTTTTGTTCTTCTTCGCATCTGTTATTTTGGCACAAGTTTTTTTGGTTCTTAAAAAGAAACAGTTTGAAAAAGTTCAATTGTACGAAATGAATTTTTAGGTCCAGAGATTCCTTAACATTTGGTAAAAAGTGCCGATTTTTTGTCCATCGATACAATTATGTATGATCAAAAAATTCTGTAAATCCTTTTGCTTGCTTTGTTTATACTCTTTTTGTTTTGCAGGACGCCTGGAATTCATTACTTGTATTCCATTTTAGTAATAAACAATAGGCATACAAACAAATACAAAAGAAGAGAATACAAGGCAAGGATGATAAAAATGAAAGGAACAAATACTTTTAGGAAGGATTACTAGTCTTCCTAATCTTCTATTCGACGCAAGACGACACAAGAAAACGGGTGAAAATTCCTTTTTCTTGTGTCGTCTTGTATCAAAATAATAATTATTTTTTTCCTGTTCATCAAAGATTACTATTCCTTTCCTTCTTTTCCGGGTCTATCGGAACTCCTTTGTTTAGATTCATAAGAAGTGGTGGACAAACAAAGGAAAAAAAGGATTATGGGTGAATAAGTTATTGAGCAAATAGAATTTATTCACTTATTCAATATCTTCACTTATTCAATAATCTTCACTTATTCAATATAAGTTAAACTTCTAACTTAGAGAAATTATTCAAACAAAAAGACTGTTCTGGTTGAAAGGCAGATTTTTTTTTTACGAATATCCAAATCTTTATTTATTATATGATCAGATATATGATCAGAGTTTTTATTTTATTTTTAGAGTAGTTTTGATTAAGGTTCTATTAGTTTAGTCTAGAAATGATTTGCAGGATGTCTCATCCCTAGAAATCAATATAATTATTATATTGGATTATAGATAAAATTGATTGATTCGTTCTTTCTTCTTGCTTCCAGTTAATATTTTGGGGGAAGGGCAGGGACTATGAATCAACCACTAGATTCAATTGTTCACAAACATCATTAAGAAACAAAAGAATAGAGTGGTTTGAAACATCAGAGCAAAGGATCCTTTTTGTCATTTCTACAAAACAAATATAATATTTTGATTATGCTGACTGGATAACTAACCAATTTGTAGGTTATGGAATAGATCAAAGTCTCATTATAAGAGTAAGAACTCCGCGGGCCCTTTCCGCTCTAATCAGACAAAGGAGGGTAAGGACCCGCTAAGTTCTTACTTTTTCATGTCTACAACCCAGCTCATCCGATTACTAGAGAGA